AGTCTAATTACAGTAATGTTGATCATTTAGTCAGCGACAGATACATTCGGAATTTCATATCTGCTGACACTTTTTTCGTTAGGGATAGTAATAGGGACAGCTATTCCATATATTTTGATATTGAAAATAAAAATTTTGAGATTGACAACGACCGTTCTTTTCTAAGAGAACTAAAAAGTTCTTTTTATAATTATCAGACTTCTAGTTATATAAATAATGCACCTAAAAGTAACGATACTCGCCACGATCGTTACGTGTATGATACTAATTCTCATTATATTTGGAATAATCACATTAATAGTTGCATTGACAGTTATCTTCGTTCTCAAATTTGTATTGATAGTTATATTTTAAGCAATAGTGACAATTACAGTGACAGCTACATTTATAGTTACATTTGTAACGAAAGCGTAAATAGTAGTAAAAGCGAGAGTTCCAGTATAAAAACTAGCACAGATGGTAGTGATTTTACTATAAGTTCTAATAATTTAAATGTAACTCAAAAATACAGGCATTTGTGGATTCAATGCGAAAATTGTTATGGATTAAATTATAAAAAATTTTTAAAATCAAAAATGAATATTTGTGAACAGTGTGGATGTCATTTGAAAATGAGTAGTTTCGATAGAATCGAACTTTCGATTGATCCCGGTACTTGGGATCCTATGAACGAAGACATGGTCTCTCTGGATCCCATTGAATTTCATTCGGAGGAGGAACCTTATAAAGATCGTATTGATTCTTATCAAAAAAATACAGGATTAACTGAGGCCGTTCAAACAGGCACAGGCCAACTAAATGGTATTCCCGTAGCAATTGGAGTTATGGATTTTCAGTTTATGGGGGGTAGTATGGGATCTGTAGTGGGCGAAAAAATCACACGTTTGGCCGAGTATGCTACCAATCAATTTTTACCTCTTATTATAGTGTGTGCTTCCGGAGGAGCACGCATGCAAGAAGGAAGTTTGAGCTTGATGCAAATGGCTAAAATATCTTCTGCTTTATATGATTATCAATCAAATAAAAAGTTATTTTATGTATCAATCCTTACATCCCCTACCACAGGTGGGGTGACGGCCAGTTTTGGTATGTTGGGAGATATCATTATCGCCGAACCCAATGCTTACATTGCATTTGCGGGTAAAAGAGTAATTGAACAAACATTGAATAAGACAGTACCCGAGGATTCACAAGTGGCTGAATATTTATTCCATAAGGGCTTATTCGATCCAATCGTACCACGTAATCCTTTAAAGGGCGTTCTGAGTGAGTTATTTCGGCTACATGCTTTCTTTCCTTTGAATCAAAATTAGATCAAGTAGAGCCTTAGAGTCTTAATTGAGTCTTAATTTAATAAGAGTATTAATTTATTAAAACTTAATAAAATTTTTTATGTGTGGTGATCAAGTAGTTATTTAATTTATAGGAATCAAAGTAAAAATACGAAGAATGGATTTTTTCTTCGGTAACATAAGATTTAATTGTAGAAAGAACCATCCAGATCATCTTTTTATCGATATTCCTGGTTAGTAACCAGGAAATCCCGATTAAACAAAATAAAAGAGTGAATTCTTTCTTCCGTGAAATTGGTTAACAAGGTCTTGCATCTTTCTATATCTCCCGAAAATCACCCCCCACTAAAAATCCTTTTTGTTGGATCGTATTATTATAATGAATTCTTTGAGAATTTGTAATAAATCCTTTTTTTAGTAAATTTTATAAAATTTTTAAATTTATAAGACAAGAACAAGATAATAACTAATAATACGAATAATATAAAGGGTGGATTATCATACATATATTTCATGTAGAAACATGTAGAAAGATTTATAGGTCCATTTATTTACATATTTATTGGATTTTATTAATTAATTAATATATATTTATTAAAACATATACTTATATACTCCCTATTAAGTATATATACTCACTTAGGTATACTTAGTATAATATAACAATTATATATGAATTAGAATATATCTTTATAACAATATAAGGATAAGGTTAAAATATTAATATAAAACAATAAATAACAGGTACAAATATTAAATCGAGGTACCCATTCTATGATAACTCTCAACAGCTTCCCCTCAATTTTTGTTCCTTTAGTGGGCTTAGTATTTCCGGCAATTGCAATGGCTTCTTTATCTCTTTATGTTCAAAAAAACAAGATTTTTTAGATACAATAAGGACAAATCTTTTTTTTTTTTTTCAAGACTTGCTTGGATCATAACACGGATATCTATTTAGTAGAATATGGTATAACATGTGGCTTCCTTCGGGCATAAGCTCTTATGTATGTATAAACATGATATTATGGGTAAATGAATTATAACTATTTTCAAATAGATCGGGATCGGGGAGAATTTCTGAAATGTAAAGTCAATATATCTATATGTATTATGTATTCGGAAATCATATATTATATGAAAGGGATGTTATTATTTTAGTTTGGATCTAAGAAATTCGATGAATTACCCCTAAACGTTCACATCATAATAGTGCTGGTTGATGAGAGTTACTTCGGAAACAAAAAAAAGTAAAATAAAATTTATTTTTGTTATTCTCCCAATTCCAATAAAATGCAACTAGGTCTAGTTATAGTATGAGTTGGCGATCAGAACGTATATGGATAGAACTTATAGCGGGGTCTCGAAAAACAAGTAATTTCTGCTGGGCCTTTATTCTTTTTTTAGGTTCATTAGGGTTTTTATTGGTTGGAACGTCCAGTTATTTTGGTAGGAATTTTATATCTTTATTTCCTTCTCAGCAAATAATTTTTTTTCCACAAGGGATCGTGATGTCTTTCTATGGGATCGCAGGTCTTTTTATTAGCTCCTATTTGTGGTGCACAATTTCGTGGAATGTAGGTAGTGGTTATGATCGATTCGATATAAAAGAGGGCATAGTGTGTATTTTTCGTTGGGGATTTCCTGGAAAAAATCGTCGCATATTCCTCCGATTCCTTATGAAAGACATTCAGTCCATCAGAATAGAAATTAAAGAAGGTATTTATGCTCGTCGTGTCCTTTATATGGAAATCAAAGGCCAGGGGGCCATTCCCTTGACTCGTACTGATGAGAATTTGACTCCACGAGAAATTGAGCAAAAAGCTGCTGAATTGGCCTATTTCTTGCGTGTACCAATTGAAGTATTTTGAAAAAAGGAACTGAAGAATGAATACTTTGCAAGAGAGAAAAAACTCAAGAATCCTCGTTTTTTTATATAGCATAACTTAACTGAAGTTTTTTCAGAACGCTTATTCGAGCCAAAGCAAACGTATACGAAATAATTCTAAAACAAAATTGTTTGTGTACACAATTTTTTTTATGCGTATGTAAACCCACTTAACTCAATTCAGTAACAAATCTAAATAATAGATTCATCATATATTAAAACAAAACATTTCATAATAAATCATAATATAATAAAGTAAAAGTAAAGAATTTTTTTTTTAGAAATATTTGATATTTTGATAGAACGGGAGTTCTTTCGTCTCGCAATCCAACTACTATTAATTTGAAGTGGGCTTTTTCTTATTCTATTTCTGTATTCTTTCTAAATTCAAGGACTAACCACTGTACTGAATCACAAAAAAAATCGGAAATAGATTCATGGGCTCGATAACTTGTAATAGAACTTATGCTTGATAGAAATATTAGTATCGTATAGAGTCGACGAAGGAGGTGCGTTCAGTAAAAATTTTAAAATTCACAGACGAAAAAATGGCAAAAAAGAAAGTATTCATTTCCCTTCTATATCTTGCATCTATAGTATTTTTGCCTTGGTGGATCTCTCTCTCATTTAATAAAAGTCTGGAATCTTGGGTTACTAATTGGTGGAATACTAGGCAATCCGAAATTTTTTTGAATGATATTCAAGAAAAGAGTATTCTAAAAAAATTCATAGACTTAGAGGAACTCCTACGTTTGGACGAAATGTTAAAGGAATACCCGGAAGCACATTTACAAAAGCCTCGCATCGAAATCTACAAAGAAACGATCCAATTGATCAAGATGCACAATGAGGATCGCACGCATACAATTTTACACTTCTCGACAAATATAATCTGTTTCGTTATTCTAAGCGGTTATTCTATTCTAGGTAATGAAGAACTTGTTATTCTTAACTCTTGGGTTCAAGAATTCCTATATAACTTAAGCGACACAATAAAAGCCTTTTCTATTCTTTTATTAACTGATTTATGTATAGGATTCCATTCGCCCCACGGTTGGGAACTAATGATTGGCTCTGTCTACAAAGATTTTGGATTTGCTCATAATGATCAAATTATATCCGGTCTTGTTTCTACTTTTCCAGTCATTTTAGATACAATTTTTAAATATTGGATCTTTCGTTATTTAAATCGTGTATCTCCTTCACTTGTAGTGATTTATCATTCAATGAATGACTGAAAAATGATCGAACGATCCAATTATAATATTTGTTACTTTGTAGATAAGCAAAACATTCAAAATTGTACTTATTCTTTCTACCCATCCAAGGGATTCCTCCAATATTCCAGTAAAATTATTTATATTTAAGTAAATAGCAAAATTATAGATAGGGAACTATACTAGCGACCTGCCTAATTTTATTGTATAAATTTTCGGGATCAATGATTGGACCATGCAAACTAAAAATACCTTTTTTTGGATAAAGAAAGAGATTACTCGATCCATTTCCGTATCGCTCATGATATATATAATAACCCAGGCACCCCTTTCAAATGCATATCCCATTTTTGCACAGCAGGGTTATGAAAATCCACGAGAAGCGACTGGCCGTATTGTATGTGCCAATTGCCATTTAGCTAATAAACCCGTGGATATCGAGGTTCCACAAGCGGTACTTCCTGATACTGTATTTGAAGCAGTTGTTCGAATTCCTTATGATCTGCAACTGAAACAAGTTCTTGCTAATGGTAAAAAAGGAGCTTTGAATGTAGGGGCTGTTCTTATTTTACCCGAGGGGTTTGAATTAGCCCCTCCCGATCGTAT